GAAAAGTCATACAAAGTTATATACAAATCACTACCCCCTTTTTTGTATTTCCTTAATTTATTTCCTTAATTGAATTTCGGTTGATTAAGACGAAGTTCCTTAAAAACCTCTGCCTTCTTTAAAATATCCTGAACAGTTTCTGTAGGTTGAGCCCCTTTTTCAAGGAAATATAAAATAGCAGGAACATTTAAATAAGTTTGATTCTTTATCGGATCATAAAAACCCACTTTCTGAAGATCTTTTCCTTCTCTTCGGGATCGAACATCAATTGCAACGATTCGATAGACGGCTCATTGGGATAGATGTAGATGAACAACACCCCCCCTAGAAACGTATAGGAAGCTTTCTCCTCGTACGGCTCGAGAAAAATGATTGATTCGAAGTTTTGTCTCTGTATGGAATTCTATCTAAGAAATGACAACTGGATCCATAAAATGATCAAAGCAATTAAAGATCTAAGTCTTTTTTTCTTCGTTCTTCCTTAAAATGAAAAAGAAACCATTCATACTCTCATAACTCAAGTTGGATAACTTTCAAACAGTTCAAAGGAAAATCTTTCGGCACTTTCATTTATTGAGCGGTCTTTCCTCCTTTTTTGTTTGTCTCGTTTAAAATCGGATTCTTCAGTCTGATCCAGTTATTAAGACAATTAAAAAGGTGTTTCCTTGTTCTGGGATCCTTTATCTTTGTTTTATTTTAAATCATTGGGTTTAGACATTACTTCGGTGCTTTTTAATCCTTTCAAAATGGCAGCAACATACCCTTTTTGCGATTTTTATGAAAGAATCCTACAAGATGATGGATTCCCTCGTGAAACACTTTGGATCGAAAAAGTTTGATCAATTCCAATAAATTTTTTCATTTTAAACTTGCTCGAATTGGATTCTTTCGATTTCCATACCTAAGATATATTTACGAAGTTGTTTCAATTTTTTTATTGATTGGCATTAACCCTAGACCCTTGCCCCGAGAAATAAATTAATACTTTCTACTCGAGCTCCATCATGGACTATTTACATTCCAAGACAACAAAAAACGAGGGGTTCTAGTGAAACAGAACCCATGATGTCGAGCTAAGAGCACCTTCATTCCTACAAAAAATGGTGGATGTACAAATCCACAACGGATCGTGTCCTTCAAGTCGCACGTTGCTTTCTACCACATCGTTTCAAACGAAGTTTTACCATAACATTCCTCTAAGAACCGGTATGGAATTGATTCAATTATGGAATCATGAATAGTCATTGGTTGGGCTGATGTATAAACACCATAATCTAAAGTATTTTCTATATCTTCTATATCTATAGTCTATAGATATAAATAATACTATAGATATAGGTGGATAAATATTTTTCTGAAGAAGTCTTAGTAAGACCCCATCGCTAATATTAAATTGTCTAACATTATAATATTAATTAATAAATATATATAATAAATAATTTATTTATATAAATAAAATAAGACGAATAAACGAATTCTTTTTGATTCTGCATCTTCACGTGACTTAATAGGAGAGAAAGATTCAGCTTCTAAGGAATGATTTAAACTATTTCTCTTTCGAAATTTCGAATCAATTTCGAAAGTTCCCCTCTCGACATCATTATTCCAAGAAAATTTGATAGTTAAAAATAACTTTTGATCATCTTAGGAAAAAAGATAAGTCTTTTTTTTTTTTTCATCTGATTGATAAAATCCAAAGAATGGGGAGGGTTTCGTATCTATCAATTCGATCAAATAGACTGAGCAATTGTCACTGTTTATAGATATTGAAATGAACGCCTTCCCATCACTGATTAACTCCTATCTACCCCATTCTATGGGACTGATGCAGCATAAATCAAAAGAAGGGGATGTCCTAGTCTTTTTTATTTTTACGAAATGCGAGCTGTCTGGGCACAAAGCCAAACAAGCCCAGATTAAGTCCAGTTTTTGCCCCTTTTTTTCTATTTTAGCCTACCTCATTGATTAAGAATTAAGAGACTTAGTGAATTGAATTAGTACCAAAAACCCCCTCTTGGCGAAAAGTCAAAAAATCTACAAAAAAGAAAATTGAATCTAATTAGGCTAATTTAGGGGGTAGAGAATATGAGATAGGGAATATGGATTCTTTCGTACCTCGATTCAGTTTTTGAAAAAAAAAACGATTCATCGAAGAAAAAAATCAGAAACAACAATCACATTCCAGCTAACATTTCGATTTTAAACAGAACATTGTTAAAAAAGCAATCTATATTGTCAGAGAATATATATGTTCTGGGACGGAAGGATTCGAACCTCCGAATAGCGGGACCAAAACCCGTTGCCTTACCACTTGGCCACGCCCCATTTAGATTTCTATGCGATACTAATAAAGTATATTGCTGGTTTTGTTTGTTTGTCAACTCTAGCCCAAATATCTATAGAATCGATTAGATTGGTATTCGGATTTTTCTATGTTTTTGGTATGTGTAGATATAGAATTCAACTTAATTTATTGATCATTACATATAATTCAATTAAG